AAAGCCTTCAGAGCCAAGACCTACTCCTAAATCAGCAGAACTACGGATGAAGCAATAACTCTCATCCTACAGACATCAAAGAAATCGCTGTCTAAAGCCAATGATTTGCTAACTCCTTTCGGCGGGAAGAGCTGACCCGGTGACCAAAGCCCAACCCGGGATCTCCTTTACCGCTCCGTGGGGTTTTGAAGGCATACGAAATAGGATCTTGCTTTATACCCCAATCCACACAACTTCTCCATTCTGGAAAAGGAGCTGAAGAGGAACTTCCTGCCCACTAGTGGTACAATTCATTCAAATGTTCTGCAAGGGAAGCAGGCATAGCACTCGAGACGGAAGCAGGTGTCAAAAGCTCTTTCGACAAATCATAAAAAGAATAATTAGCAGCTGCGGCTAAAGCCGCATCTCTACCTGTGGAAGAGTCACCAAAAGGCAAGGCAACCCCGATCTTGCAAAACCTCTGGTAGAAACAACCTCTCTTGCTGTTTCGGATTCGATCCTATCTTTTGTGCCTTTAAGCCTAATAGAAGTTCTCGCACTTGAGAAGGAATATCTTTTTTAGTGTCTTTCTCGAGTTATCGATTCTTTGACCGATAGTACTTCCTGAATAAGACTTTTTGGGAACAGACTCACTCGACCAAAGGAAGAGGAAGCGGGACGGGAAAACTCACTGCGGTAAGTAACTCACTCTTGACTTGACTTATAGAGCATTGATTCGGACTGGACGGACTACTGAATCTTGACTTGAACACTGAAGCTTGAAAGCGGCTTGGCTTCATACTCTAACGGATTGGACTGAAACCGGCCTAAAAGTCAAAGCTTCCATCGCCTACTGCTTGTGGCGCCTTGTCCTGAGTAGAACCACCCGACGCTGGGGTGCATAATTACCGCCTTGGTCATAAGCGCTGTTCTTCTTACAGAGGGACTGATTGACCACGGTCTTACAGAATCCGCAGTTAAGATATCCACGAGGTGGAATTCCATGGCATTCATAGGCTCTTTGGCTGGTGGAAGGCGTACTGAGATTACAGAGACAAAATGACTTGCCCGAGATCGCCTAAAGACTACAACTAAAACTGCAAGCTCGTTGGCACATTAGCTTATTAGCCTTTAGCCCTAACCCCTTTGACCTAGCTGCCCTCTTTCCTATCGGGATCGGGGGAGACTTTTGAACCAGTTTCTCTTTGAGGAAAGCTATTTCTGAATGGCTGGGAATTCTCACTCGAACTAGAGGGCCTGGAACTAGATCTACTTTACTCATCGGCATTCTCTAAATGAATTACGTTATGGTCCTGAACTCTCGATATATCATATGTAATGACAGATCGAGGTAAGCTTGTCTTTTCGGAAGAGGTGAGAGTGGCAGGGCAAGAAAGTCAGAATCATACCCGATATTCAGAGTGCCAGAGCTAGAAGCGGCAGCCATAAAGTGGAGGAGCTGAAAGCCATTTGCTGTCTCCTTCGCTACCGCTCCGTGGGGTCGCAATTAGTCCAGTTTCAATTCTGACTCTAGCTGCAACAAAAAATACCCCTGTCACGAGTTACCTTAATTTAAGAATATAAAGAATATATTTCCGACACGAGACTCCGGACGAGTCTTCTTAGAGTGACTTCCCCTAATATATATGACGAGCACAGGGAACGGACCTAGTAGATCACTATCGAAAGGTGAGCCGAAACCGTGGGAGTCGAAACAATTTCTATTGTGAAGGGTCAATCATAAGATAAGAGCAGTTGTAACCAAGAACCACCAGATCGAAGTAAAGACTCCTTAGATCCGCCTCTGACCTTTGAGCTAGCTAAGCGAGCCCTTCTTGGGATACCTCTAGATCCCTGCCCTGCGTGTTCCATTCTAGCTACCGGGGAATCACTCAAAAAGAATGTAAGCGGCACTCCTACCGCTCCGAAAGGAGTGAGATTCTTGGCATCTCGAAAGAGTTATGTTAAAATAAAGAAGTCCTTTCCTTACTCTAACAAGGAAGCAAGTAAACTCCCTTGCTGCTTACGAGCAAAGTCTACTATTCCTATCCTGCTTTAGTCAAAACCTTACCCGATGGCCGTTAGCAGGAGTTGCCAGGGGATCGTACTGAATTACGAAAAGCGATAAAGAAAGCAAAGAAGAGATGAGCCTTGCAAGCCTTAACAGAAGACCAATACAGCAGAACGAGAGATTCACCGAAGCCAGAAAGAGCAGACCGCTTACCTTACCATAAAGAGAAGATCGATATCGCGCAGAAGGCGCCCTATTTGAGATAGTGATTCAAGTTAGACTTTAACCTCAAAGCGATTGAACTAACCTTTTGACTAAATAGATAATATGGGCTAGAGAGAAGAGGGGCTTGGGGCGAAAGTCCAGTCATGCAGTCGTAAAGGCACCGGAAAGTGGTAAAGTACTAGGGCTGTTTCAATTGGCCTTGTGGTGGTCCTTGGGTCACCGGCAGAAAGAAAGGGATTGATTAGTGAGGACAGGTAGAGGGCTTTCGGCTATGAAAGAAGAGTATGCCGCTCTTCCGCAGAAGAAGACTTGGTCTTTCGTGCCCTTCTATAAAGGTTGGATGTCGCCGGGTCTACATAATTTAGGAGCGTGCTGATGGTTCGATATAAAGTGGACAGCTTATGGCGCTTCAAAAGTTGCATAACTGATTTGCCCAGTCGACTAACCCGCTTTGGGTGAAAGGAAGAATACCAGAAAAAAAAAAGAAGAAGATGCCAAAAACGTATTTACTTGACTTTCTTTCTTTTTGTGCTTCAATCCACTACCAAGAGCTTCCTCCAAGTATAGACTCCTCCTCTGAGATTGACCCCCTCTAGCAGATCGATGGCATGATCTATCTCCTCCTCGGACTAGGAAGTCTAAATTCTCACTAACTGCGCTTTGGGCCTAGTGGCCAGTCGTCGGTGATCCCAGCTCAGCCTTTTTTGCTCTCATCTCCAGACTAATTCTTCTTTCCTGACCAACTCGGCGATCAAAGCATGGATGCATGGTTCACAGAGGTACGAGCGAGAAAGGTCTGTCCGAAGGTCTTGTGTGGTACGGAAAGGAAGAGGTCCCCTTAATCCGACCAGAAGAAGGGAGCTTTCAAGCCCATTTAAAAAAGACTTGGGACGATCATAGGTGCATTATCTTCTTTTAATAGACTAAAAGAGTGCCTTTTAACTACACTTCGGCATCCGGGGCTAGAAGGCAGCCTTTATTAAATAGAAAGAGGTCAACGTAGAGAACTCTATTGAATGAGGAAGACGATTCCCTGCTTTCATCATCAGAGTGGACGAATCCCTTCTGGTTGTTGCCCAATTTTCCTCTCTTCATAAAGAAGGAGTTCCTTCAGTTGCTTTCAAATACGATCTTTGGTACCTCTTCTTTAAATAGGCCAGAATCCAGCCCTTTCACGAGACTTTAGCCTGTCACCACCCATGAGGCTAGGTCCTAGTCTTCTTATAGATCAAATTTGCCAATGCGGGGAAATCAATTGAATGATTGAATTTGGCATAGGAAGAGCTTGAACACTCTGCGGTAAGGTCCGTCAAAAAGTAAGTGGACGCCTGGCACATCACCCAAAGGGTGGCATAAGGAAAGGAAGGTTTTCAATACATAGAGAGATGGAAGGAAGACAGACTAGACTGGAGATCCCAACTTTCATCATAAGAAAGGGGCTAGGTCTTGGAAGAAAGAAAGTTTTGTATCGTAGTCCCTGAAGTGGAGCTTTCGCCCTTCTACTCTGGCATTGGACCGGCTTCACTTGATTCTCTAAAAGGCGTACTTCTGGGAGGCCTACTTCCCATTCATTCCTGCCTACTTTATTAAATAGAATGGGCTTCAACAATTAAGCCGATTAGAACTTCCTGAGATGAATGCTATAAAGAGAGGTTAAGCCAACCGAAGGCGGATGCTGGGATACGCCCTGTGTAATGGATGGAATGCTCGACTCGCTCGGTGTGCTTCGACGGACTCGTAGGAGAAGTGAGTTTACTCACCTCTTTACTTGACTGAAGGCTCTGGCCTACCTAATCATATAGATGAGCTTTTGTCGGACTTATCCAATTCCGGATCAAATCCCATGAAAACCAATGAAATTCTTTTTGGCGAAGACGAATCAGAGATCTATCCACTATATTCACAGAGCGCTCACCATGGGTCCCAGGTTTATCTAGCACTGATTCGGTATCTCCGGATTGGAACCTAAGATCCATCGACAGATGAGCCTTTGCATGAGGGATATCCAATTCCATATGTTAGGTTAATACTTCTTTGTTCTTAGCAAACGGCAGTTGATGAGAATCAAGAGTAAACCACCACTAGAAATTTCCCATGCTTGCTTCACCTTGCAGAAGTCGGTTTTTCTCTTGTTTGATTTTCCAGCTTTGGTCAGCTGGACTTTTGATAAAGATGCGCTCACAAATCTTCGTTTATTCTTTTTTTTGTGGGCTGGCTACAGGCCACTTAGCTCGAATAGATCTGATTTGAATGAATCAGGTTTATTCCACTGCAGGATTCACTTTACCATTTTAGAACACACAGTTTCCCGTTCGGCCCCAATCTCTTTATACTATTTCTCTTATTGATTGTGTTTGCTTTGGTTAGCCGCTAAAAGATGATCGAGAATCTACGACTACCCGGAATTCCATCATTTGCCAGTCTTCCCCCTAAAAGGCAGCGAGAAAGCATCCGAGAAGATTCCACTTTCTTCTTAGACCATCGGCTAAGCCCCCTGTTTTCTAATGGAGTTTCTAAGAGGCCCGGGGAGAACTCCTTTGTTCCAAAATGATATGGAAAATAAATCCCGGAAAAAGGAAATAAAAAAAGAAGCTCTTCAGGGCTATATTTGAAAGGTACTGGGGACGAAGTCCAAAGAGGATACCAGCAGAGTCCGACATCCATAGGAATATATAACATTCTACGAATATACCATTTACACAGCAGCACACACTTCTTACTCACTCTCAACTAAATAAGACTAGAGGTTGAAGTAGAAGGCTCAGAGACTACTACCAACTCAAACTTAGACTTGGATTCTTGTCGAAAGACTATAAACTTTGAGCTTAAGAAGAAAGACAAGTATAGCTTAACTAACATGTCGGACTTCTCATCCTTCCGACCTATCAGAGATCGATGGAAAGTCCGCTATAGAAGAGCATGCATCATCTGCTTAAAGAGAGAGGATAAGGAAGCGAAACCCTCTCTGTGAAAGCACCCAATAAAGTCAGAGATGCCCATTCATCAACCTTTTGGTACCCGTCCTTCCGGAGACGAGGATCGTTTTGGGCTTGAACTGTCGCCAATAGGATTGTCGCTCTTAATGAATAAGAAGCTGGCGGAGGGCACCTTTCCTTCTGGCTTGTTTTTCTTTCCACAAAGAGTTGATTAGCCTCAAATGGAATCTTTGGTAGACTGCTAGCCAAAGCCAAATAAGAGCGCTCTAGTTTTCCGATTTGAATTTAGATGGATGATTCCCCTGAAGCTAAAAACGATTCCCGGACTTGACAAATCTTTGTCATCTCCGCTTCATTTTCTTTTCTAATTATAAATGGAGTAGGGCCAATTCTCAAGCCTTCGAGCTCGAGCGTTGCTTCTTTTCCTAAGCATTCCTTTTTACCAGGTTTCAAAAACCAAGATATCCCGCCTATCCCCAAAAAGGGGACTCTTTACAATACAAAAGTAGCATCATAGAAAGAGTTCTTTTTACTAAGCATATGACGAAGGAAGTGCCGACGGAGTTCCGGTATTTTCAGTTTCCGCTCTTCGATAAGAACATTTTTCCGTAAACTACCTATACCCGGTAGTTAACCGGTTGTTAAAAGCCGTTGAAAGGGCGATTCGTAGAAGGAAAGAAGGAAGAGTGCGAAAGCTGATCAGCGAGCTTGCACATCTGGTTCTAAGGTATTTGATTCATTTCCATCCTCCATAGACAGAATCTTTATATAAATATAATAAATTCTCAGTCAAAGGAGTTTCAGAAGAGCGGTCGATAGGCTTCCTGAGGAGAGACCAACTGATCCCACTCAGTTGAGTAGGCTTAGATAGATGGCATTGGCTTAGTAATAGAGGGTGAAGAAAAGTCACTTGCTTAGCAGGTGGTAGCCTAATATGAATCTCCCTCTTCTAAGCTTGATTATCAGCCTCCACTTGTAAGGAGGCTGTTAGCTAATAGCAATCTATCTTTCCTTCAGCTCTACTCAAGTTAGCTCCCAAGGAAGCATATTTCTGCTAAGACGGGCATAGAGGCGAGGGACCATACCCTGCTAGATCTACTCGTGCGGTCAGCCTATGACACATACTTTAGGACCAATTCCTGGTCATTCCTACCATTTGTTCTCATCATGCCATTTTGACCACCTTGCGAGGAGAATCTGCTTTCTATAGATACCCCAGAGAGGCGCTTGTTCAAGCTTCACAAATAATGCTTTCAAACTTGCCGCAGTTAAATCATCGATAGTAGACCAAGTTAGATGGGAATCGCCTCTACAAAGCTTGTTTTACTTAGTCAACTCATAAAGGATGCGTTGATGCCCGAGCCATTGATACGGAGCTGGTCTTTAGCTAGTTTATAATCTTTTTACCCTTCCGTGGTAAACAATTATAGGAAGTATTCTCGGGACTGATCAAGGTTATACCAGCTTTAATTCCTTCAATAACAACCAGATGGTTTGATCTTCTCGAATTGAGCCATGAGATGCTTGGCCCTTTCGTGATATGGGACCTGTGTCTGCCATTTTACGACATAGGCCCCGTTAAGTTGCTTGATCACTAACTCGGACGTAGACCATTAGGCTTTGTATTCGAGGGCGAGTTCAAGACCTGCTATCAAAGCTTCATATTCGGTCTGGTGAGCATCCTTCCGTTAAGTTAAGGCTAAGGAGTGAGGAATGATGGCATTGTCTGGTGAGACAAACACAATGCCGATCCCTGATTGATTATCCCTAGGGTTGCTCTTTTTTTACCCGTCGGGACTTCTGGTTGTACCGTCGAAATACATTTCCCGATCCTTTCTGACCTCCTCATCAAGGAGCTTTTCGGATAATGGTGAACTGTCTGGTACAGGATGCATGGCCAGAAAGTCGGCTAATGCCTAGCCTTTGACCGCCTTTTGAGGGATGTATTGGATCTCGAACTCAGATAGAAGCAGCGCCCATTTCGCTAACCTTCCTGACAAGGTCAGATGTGTCATGATATATTTGAGTGGATCGGCCATGGATATCAGCTGAACCGGATGAGCTAGAAGGTAGTGCCTTAGCTTTTGGACGGTAAAGATGAGGGCCAAGCAGGTCTTCTCTGATTACGTTCGGACGTGACAGGGAAGCCTGGAGGTCCAGGGACATAGCCATAGAGGCTAATTCGTAGAAAGAAATCCTGCCGGCAGAGATCAGAATAGAACACCCTCGCCTAATCTGGTAGCTCAGGGTCAGCGGATAATCCATCACTCAAGACTCATTGCTTACGGGCCCCTTTTTCTTCGAATTCATATCAAAAATACGGGGAAAACCTTCCACTTTATGAAAAAATTTCTATATCTCTAATATATCTTCTCGTTGACCTCTAAAGGTAAGCGAGGTCCTGCTTTCCAGCAAGAGGACCAGAGCTGTTAACAAGTGCTTGGATTAGGGAGGATTGATCGTAGATTATATATGGAATAGGGGCTACACACCCGCAATTATGGAAAAGCTTCCTTTACTGTTTAGAATAGAAGTAGCCATTGGCCTCACACAGGCAACTCAAAGAATCAACTTCCCAACATTTAATGGCTATTAGTTGGATTGGCTGTTCTAAGCCTCAATCAAAGAAGATGAAATAGCTTCGAAAGCCTCATGCCCATTTCCTGAAAAGGTATTGAAGGAAGTAGTTCCATCTCTGAGCCTAGCTATGAAGTATCTCGGTGCAAATGAATCCCATTGAACGGTAGGATTCAACCCCTTACCCAGCGAATTCAGACCCTTTCGTTTCTATCGACGAAGCCAGCCTTACATAGAATCTTCTTTGAATTCTGTTTTTCTTTGACTTCTGACCACCAGGTTCAAACTACATTCATCATAGCTGTCTGAGAGGAGAGTCGGGATCATAAGTTCCCAATATGATTAAGTCAAGTCAAATTCTCAGCCGCTTTTATAGGAATATGAGCGGAAAGGGCACTCAACGCCAGGTCCGTCTGCCCTTCGCCCACGGAGCGGTAGGCTCACTTCCACTTTACCTAAAGTTTGATGTGAAGACAATTCTTTCAATAGGCTGAGGCTTCAGTCGACCATTAGCCAGGAGTGATCTCTTTTCGAACATAGGAGCATGCCTCTTTCAGTCCTGTGTCAGCTTAGCAACGCAAATAGACAGGAAAGAGGCCGGGAGCTGAGCTACCTCTACGAATAAGGGAAAGTCCTACTCGCTTTGACTATTCCTACGAGCTTTAGTAGTTTGAACCTGATCTCTAAAAACAGAGGGGAAGCCGTTCCGACTATCTATGACTGGCCAGCGGGCGCTACTATATGTATAGAAAAGGATAGGAGAGAACCAGGACATCTCATTTCTTCTTTCAACCCTAAGAAAGATTAAGGCGGAATGTCAGCAGAGTCAGGAAGGGATAGAAGAGAAATCGACTGTCTTTCTTTTGTCCCAGAAGCTATAAGCCACTCGACTACCAGGAGTGGAGAGAACGGGTTCTGATCCATAGCACCCTTGCCTTGTGATGTCAGGGAAAAAAAGAACTACTCCAGCTTCATAGCGATCGGTGTGTTTATCCCATCCGGAAAAAAGAAAAAGACTCCTGGCGGCACACCATCCAAATCCAATTCCCCTCTCTCTCTGATTCATCATCTATACCCATTACGGATCCATAAGGAAACTCAGCATCCCCATTTTCCTTAGACTCTACTGGGCAGTTCGCCAGCTGGTCAGCTATGACTTGTCCATGATGGAGTATATAAATGTGACATAAGTAATCTAATCTCGAACTCTGACAACATCAACAAGCACTTCGCCATCCTATTGGATAATAGGGGCTTCTCAGGTACTTCAGCGGATTCATGCTTAAGATTGGGTGAGCCAGCCTCAACTTCTGCCTTACCCAAACCATAGCAGCACAAGTCTTCTCTAATGCAGTGTAGTTGAGCTCGCATGCGGTGAATTTATTAGTGAAGAAGGGCTTTTCTATTACGGTTTTTCCTTTAGATTTCGCCACTCCCGGTGCATGTCTTCTTGTTCTCGATAGCACTCCCAGTCTCTCCCGGGCGGCTATAGCTCAAGGGCATGGTTGGACACATCTATTAGTTGGCTGTTAGGAGTTAGCACGAGTTCGAGAAAAAGCTGTTCGCAAGAAGGAATCCCCTGCAAGGAGGAATTCGATCTCTTGGTGGTATCGTAACATTGAATAGGAATAGGCTCTTGCCACCTTTCCTGACCTAACTCATCTCAGATGCGGAATTACCAAGGGCCAAAGGGGAAAGGTACGAAAGTAGGCACAGAAGCAACTTACATATATTCAAAAGATGCCCCAGAGATAGCTCTAAAGTCTTCGTGCAAGAGACGATTCATTGAATTCTCTTAGCTCAGACAAGAACGAAATTAGATTAGTCCCACTTCCCGCAGGAATAGAAGAGTACGCAAGCACATTCATTGATGCAGCGAATGCAAGCTCCTATCGAACTGGTGGAAGGTTTGACATGAGAATCCGCAGCTACTGCTATCGAATCCCCTTTTTTCGCAAGTGAATCAGAGCTGGAAAGGGCTAGCCGATGTGGGACTGATGACTTTCCTGGATTGAATTCCTTGCTTGCATCTCTTGTTGGAATGGAACTAGCAGTTAAGCGCTTAAATCCATTCTCCGGGCGAAGAGTAGCTTTTGCTTTGTTGGAGGAAGGAACGGAACTGACATATGTTTTCAAATGGCCAAAATTCCCGGGAAAATGAAAATCAATTTGAATCTCTCTTTTAGGGCAGAAAGGTGTTTTCATTCAAAAATACGCGGAAAAGGTCAACTTTTTCGATTTCAAAAATCACAGCTGTCCGTACTCGTGTGTGACTTACTGCTTTGCTAGTTAGTAGCTGGAACTGGCACTCTCTCTGGCACTGTCTTCCTGCTTTGACTGACTGGCTTGGCTGGAAGGGAAGAAGAAGAGTGAACTGATAGAGATAGATAAATGGCTTCAAGGAGTTCTCACTTCTGGGTATGGGTTTCAACTCCGAGATTGATTTGTCAATCAACATCGATCGATAAGGGCCTCCCACCCCTGGAGGTAATCCTCCGGATTACAGACTTATCCAACAGGCGAGAATGCTGGTCCCGAATCCGGTTCAGGATCGGGGGAAACCACTGACTTTGCTACTACCTCCACTGGGTGGTCAATCCAATCAATTGGTGAAACTGCTGCGGGATTTTCCGCACTGAAACCGAAATTGCTGCTACTTTGATTCATATGCTGGTGGTGAGTCAAATGCGATTTCATAGACGGAGAGAACCAACCCGGCCAACCTACCAGGTTAGTAGCTCGGATGACTAACTCATACCCGTCCCCCGCGTTACCTAAACGTCAGTAGCATGTTGGCGTGGAGCTGGCGATCCACGGCAAAAACGCTTGGGGGCTCTATGAATTTCCCCGGCCCGGACTGACAATTTTCATTTTCCGCTACGCTCCTCTATCTCGCATGATGGGGCGAAGGGAAGAGAGTCTCGAACCTGGCCAGTTAAATGTGAACAGTCAACAAATGAAATAGAAAGGCAATGTCTTAGTCGAAGAGTCTTTATCCGCTGTAGATCAATGGGCTATAGTGAAATGGCCACATTCCCGATCCAATGCTATTGATCCAGGAGAGTTTACCGGGTAATGGGGCAACTGCTGAACAAATTGGTTCAAGATCAACCACTTCAATTGCTGAGTCGACGAAGCCAACTGGCCCAGATACTGGCTTAGATGTTGCTACCTCTGCCGCTGGTGATATCTCCGCCCTTTTTTGTGGTGCTCTTGTTGCCTTCTCCACTGCTGATAGTTCGACCCGGTCAACTGGATATGACATTGGATCAGATGAGTTCATAGAAACCGGGTCAACTGCCGGTGTTACTACCATTGCAGAACCGCATTTCGATCTTTATCTATCACTTAAACATAAATAACCAGGACCCCATCGAAAGTTTGTCTATCGTTTGCAAACTAATTCTAAATCATTTCCACTTCAGGGTTTTGTTAGAAGTGGATCTCATAAAGTTATGGAAGAGTGTTGGCATTGAAAATGCTGCAGTGGGTATTATAATACCTAAAAATGGACAAGCCTGCGGTTCGCTTCTAACAAAGCCCATAAAGCCTGAATAAACCCTAAAGAAAAACCATCGTATTTATTTATTATTAGTAAGATCTCCTCTAGATTGAACACCGTTTTTTCAATCTCTTCTTTAGAAAAGGGGCTGAACATTTTTCTCTTATTTCCAAGGACAAGCACGAAAAAGTCACCCAAAATGGTCTAGGGCGCCCATAAAATGGATCTAACTTCTTGAAAGACTCGATGAATTCCATTTCCATACCCTCACTAGCACTACTAAGAATTCCCGTTCGATAGGAATTCGAGGAGCTTGGAATGCTATCTAGCAATCATAGTACAATGGAGAAAAGCGAGATTTTGACTAACTTCTGTTAAACAAAGATATTCTTAACCTTTCATTAGCTTTCTTCCTAGGACAATGAAGTTTAGCCATTCCTATCAACAATGAGTCCGGTAGGATTGTTCCTCTTTAAACAAAGGCCAAATGAGGGCGTTAAGGCTTTATGATCCAATTTTCTCTTCCAAAATGTCTTGAGCCCTAGCACTATCCTTATTATATGCCAAAAATGCCCTAATTAGGTTCTATCCTACTCCTCTACCCTCACCCAAAATCCATCAAATAAAGTCAGCCTTAGCCATGGGATCCAAGAGCTTGTGAGGTAGAGAGAGACCTTCCATTTGTTCGCCTTTTTTACTTCTCTTTCCCATCAAGCCTCTTCAAGGTTCTGCAAGAAGATCGTCTGGCGGATCAAGACGACTGACGAAGGGGGGACTTGATCCTTCCCATGTGGGCGAGTCCGGATTGGTCAGATCCAGGTCAGATTGAGGAGGGGTCTCTCTTGGAGACCTAGAGCGTCTTCTCTGTGCTTTAGATTAGTACTAAGAGCGGCTACGAGTACTCATACTAAAACACCGGTAACACCAACAGCAGCGGTTTCTGATTCAATTGGCTTGGATTCAATAGCAGCTATCCCTTTTGGTCCAGAACGTTTAGTGATCACAGAAGGGTACCGTAGAGAGAGGCTCTTCCTGATGTGAGATTGCCTGCTTGCTTCAGGGGAAGGAATTTGAGTGCTGATGTAGCTAACAGCCCCCTTGATAGTCGATTCATTAGGGTCGTCACCTTCCACCCAGAAAAGTATCCACCGTTTTCTTTGTCTCTTAAGCCTCACAGCTATGGGACTTCCTAAAGAAAACTGCAATCGCAGTTTATCAACCACTCACAAGACCACCGAGATCTTCGACTTAGCTCCCAAAGGTAATCCACCCGGCCCTTTCCCAACCTATACAAGGAGAGCGGAAGATAACGAAAGGGAGACAAGGTCCTAACTAAATCATAACACAAACTACCATTCCATCTATCATATCAGTCGAGTCGATCCGATTCATTATTATCTATAGATAAGGCAAGAGAGAACTTATGACCTCTCGGATGGAGAGGGATTCGAACCCCCGGTATTCCTATCAATACTTCGGTTTTCAAGACCGACTCTTTCAACCGCTCAGACATCCATCCCCTTCGCGCTTCGCACGCCCTATCTATCCGCGCGCTGGCGGGTAGGGGCTTATTTTATTTATGTGATTCGCTACGCTTGCTTGCCCCTATCGGCTGATTCTATTGCCTGCCGGTTAGCGAAACTTTTCCGGTAGTACGAATCGCTACGCCTCGCCTCTTTCTATATGATAATATGCACCTTGGTTGCTGCGCTCCCTTCGGGTAATAGCAAGAGAGTGAAGAACGAATGATCCTCCAACCAAAAAGAGTGATTGAGTCCGCCTCAAGCGAGTGAGTTCGCGTCGAAAGAAAGAATCTAAGGTCCCCCAGGAGCTTCTGATTTTAGAGTCACTCACCAACTCTTATTGAAATTGAAGAAGAATAGCTAGAATCAGTTATTGTGCAAGACCAACCAATCCTTGGTTGACTCCTCTACTTCTCCGGTCGGGGATATAGCTGTATTCTTCTATTCTTTATCTCTCCCCCTCCTTTGTCCTTTGACTTTCTTTCTTTTCTCTTTCCACTCAGAGTTCTTTCTGAAACAGAATATAATTCCCCGTACTAACCTAACCCACCAAGACCGGAGAAGCAACTGGATCGATTCCTAACAAAAGAAAGTCAACCAATGCCGCCGCCCTGCCTTAAAGCTTAAAGAGAGAAGCCCGGTAAAGCCTAATCCAAGAATGCTGAATCCTGGACGGGAGAAGCGGCTAACAAGAGGCTAGCAGCCCTTATCAATAGCAGTGGAGTCGCGAACCATTGAAAGCGCTGATTCAATAGCAGTCTTCCAATTAGACTGAATAAATCTTAGTGTGGTTAAGCTGGGGCCAGGGTCAGAAGTTGTTCCATCTCCGGGGATCAGATCAGGCAGAGCCTCTACGCTTTCTTCCTTTGCTACAGCTACCGGGTATTCATTAAAAAAGAATGCATTTACCTTTTCCCCTGGGAGGAAAACTTGAATCTAGCTAGGGTAGAGACAAAGACAACTATTAGTATACCGACCCCTCCCTTACTCAACAGCCCCTCGTTAAGTACACTTCCTTAAGTAAGGTACACTCCTTTGGTCTCGGGTTTCAACTACTTTCTTTTAGTTCAAACTGGGAAGAAGGCTTCCTTTTCGTTGATCTCTTACTGGTGAACCATCACTCGAACCTGGATTGCCTTTTCGTTGAGCTAGGCCCGTAAACTCTTTTAGGAGTTCCAAAGACGAAATAGAGGACCGAGGGCCCTTCTAGATGGAGCCAGGTTAGGTCACTTCGATCGCTTAAGCCCTTACTGCGATAGAGTAGTCCGCTTTAGTTGGCAAGGTTATATGGTCTAGAATTCTGCCACCTGTGAAAGAAAGGTAGCGAAAGATCTTAAGAATGGCATTCCCCCCGATTGAGGAGAAAGAGCCAGCCGTAGTCCCACTAATGGAATAAGGGTGGCAAGCTTTCGAGAGTCATCCTTATTGCTAGGGTTCCACTCCTTTTCATGGTCGAGCTTCTTTTATTTCCTCAGATAAGGGATCTCGCTAACCTCCCTTCTGTGAAAATTTTAAGGAAGCAGATTCTCACCCATGCAAGCATCAGAACATGCATTCTCGCGATCTACAGAGTCCTTATGGCTTGCTCTTGAAAAAGAATAATCAAATCAAGCTTGTTACAGAACAGACATTCCATTCTTTGCTTTCCCAGCTACATGATGGAACTCTCTGGTCGGATGTTACAGTCGGCTCTACTTCTTAGTCAACTAGTAGTCTTTCAGTCGGAAATCGCTTTCACATCTCATATGACATCTGTACCAACAGACTTCTTCGGAACCCGTAAGTAGCTACTCCAGCGGATCTAACTCCAGATGATCCAGCTTCTTTTAAGAATAGATTAGCCTCCTCTCCTTCAGGGGATGCAGCAAGACTACGTTCTCATCGGAGTTCCACTTCTTCCTCAATCCACTCTAAGAAAAAGGAAAGTACAGCTACTCTAAAGTAGAGTCGATCCAGCTTTCGCTTCTCCCTTCCTCTCCTCTCTTTCAACCGAGAAATAAGAAATAAGGACCGAGTCTTGCAGGTCTGCTGCTTCAGATTCATCGAGCTGGGTGCAGCTTCCTTCTCCTAGTTTTCTTTGTATTTTTCGGTGATCTCAATGTATTTCAGATTCCGCTTTCATCTGAAGATGAAGGAGGCATCATTAGCTCACTTGTCTTGGTTTAGTCTTTCGACCATAAAAGCGTAGAACAGACTCATTTGATGTAGGGATCGGGGAATGAGCTTCACAACAAAGAGTAGATGCGAGTGGTTCAAATCATGTATTAAGCCAACCCATTCTTTCTTTCTATCTATTCTTTTTATCAGTAAAGAGGTGCCTCGGGCTCTTTTCCAAGGGGCAGAGGTTATTGAGAAGCAGGTAGAGAAGGAAGGAAAGATCCCTTTAAAAGCCGCAAGCAAGCTGCATATCTTTTCTTTCTTATCTTTTCAAAGAGGGGGCTGATGGGCCCCTGCTGAGATTCATTCCTCCTATCATCTAGGAGTGAATAGGGCTTACGGAACAGCAACTGAAAGAGTTTACTTCCCGGGCTCACTGCCTCACACCACTGGCATTGAAGAAGTAGTGCTTTCTTCTTTGCTAAAGAGAATGTCAAACCTGCAAACAGAAGGCATATTCTAGCTCTTTCTCTTCCCTTTGGACAGCTTTCAATGGGTTGCTTTATTCTTTCGATTCTGGGCCTAGGGAAATTGGCTTCACTTCATTCATTTTAGCCATGAGCTGTCCTTGCAAGCATCGTCTTCTATTGAATTGAATGTCTATCGCTTTTGTGCCAACCTTCTTTTGAGCCTAAATCGAATATTCAGACCCGGGGTCGAAAGAAAGACTTGCGGTAAGAAGCAAGGGATTACTTTACTAAAAGCTTAGTAAGGAAGTCGCATACGACAACGCTAAAGGTTTTCTTCCTAAATGTTAACTACGAATGGCTAGATAGAGTCGAGTGAGGCTTGAATAAGCTAATAACATCCATGGCATCATTGCAGCTTTAATCTCTTTCAGCAGTTCTGCTTACCCTCTTTCCACTTCCAGAGGGTCCTTCGTTATGAAATTAGGTTGCACTTGGAAGAGTTAGGAATCCCCTGACGCATGCTACCAATGCTTCCTTGATTGGAGGTAGGACTTTGGCAAAAGAAAGGGGAAGCCATGGAACTCATTTGCGATTCGGCGCATCATATACGAGAATAGCATTTTACAATTCCGCTAGACCAAGCCCTTCTCCGGTCTAAGGAAGATGTTATTATAGAAGTCTTGCTAAAGGAACTGGAAGCACTGCTCTCTCCATTCACTTCAAAGATGAAGGAGTATACTTCTTCATCAAGGGAGTATACTCGATACAGATAGTCGACGTCAACCCGGAAGGAGGACTATCTCAATACCTAAACAGACTCCTCTCATTGGTTTGGTTGCTTCTTCATGGTTATCCTATGACTGTTTGATCTCCTATCACTGGCCGGGAATAGGAACAGCTCGAATCCCTTACCTCTCACTAGTCTCTCACCTCACTTGCTGGGAGGCTGGCATGGCAGGATTGTCTCTTCTCTCCCGGCTAGAACTGAGACTGGACTCCTTTCCCCCGCAAGCAACTCCCCTTTCCCACTCTCCTTTGGCTGGATCCCTACACTGGCTTGGGACTGGCTCATATCTAACTCAGTGGAAGGCAGGAAGTAGTGGATTCAATAGACTTAATTAAACGTCGGAAAGGTGACCCTGTGTCGTTGAAGACTAACAACATTTTCTACCTCCCGTAAGCTCGTTACGCTTAACGCCCACTTACTTACTTAAAGACTCGTTGGTTCACGACTCTATAAATGAAAATCTTGATTTGAGTTCTTACCTACAGAAGCAGTTGCCCTTCTCCGGATTTACCCGGTGAGGGTGGCGCTTGTGAGTCAACGTTGACACTTTCAATGTATGGATCATACCTTTTGCATCCTGGGACAGTAGCCCCAGGTACTGATGAAGTGACTCCCGGGTAGAGAAAGTGCTGGCAGAAAGGAACTCTCAAAGCATGGGGTTTCGCCGGGCGAAGCTCCTATCCCCAAAGGCTGTTGTCGGCATTTCCGCTCTTTGCATGTTAGCATTTTTACCTGACCCTTCGTCACTGCTTTCTGATCATGTGGATGCCGCTCTTAGAGAATCCGCGAAAGGAAAGGACACTGTGAGGGAGATTGGTCCTAGCTGGGTCAGGGTAATGACCCAGCCACCAGCCACTTAGCTCTAGCTTCGGCCGATCCTTCGTCATATGCTTAGTAAAAACCACTCTTGCTACGATGCTACTTTTTGGAGAGAGTCCCTTTTTCGGGATAGGCAGGATATCTTGGTTTGGGAAAACTGGTTAAAAAGAGGAATGAATGCTCCTCCATCTGTGGTTATTGCTTTGGGATCCTATAATTCATCGCTACTAACTAGAATAAGTTCCTGGGCTAAGAAGAGCTCCCCTGTAAAGCCTTTGATTCGACTTTGGGCAATGCCACTTTGAAAGAAAGGGAACCTGTTGGGTTGGGAGAGCCTGGATATGTCGATTTAGAATAAGCCGATGCATATGGGAACGAAACGTGAATGGTGTCATCTTTGACTCCTCGAGTTACTGCGGGTACACTTTTTGCCTAGGAGTGATTCCTTTCTCGGGAGAAGCACCTAGCTCCAAGTGATCCTATTCGTAGCTCTTCTGCTCTTTATCTTCTGTAGCAGCTCTTCGGTGAATCTGTTGTACTCTATCGCTTCCTTTCTTTTCAATCGGTATGCGCTCTTCTGATCTGTAGCAAGGATCTATTCAATATCGGCCGATTGGATTTAGTAATAGGGCTTTTGTTAAAGCAATCGAATAGGAAGTAGTTCACCTGTCTATCTCAAAATTAATTGCTTTACTTTATGTGGGACTAAGGACTTGAATGAAACTTTAGAGAGGAGTCATGCTAACGAAATAGGCAAGAAGGGGGGAGTGGTGAACAGCAGGTAACGGCTGCCGGGTAGGCGGAAGCACTAAGCCTGGACTCACTTTCGATCTATGGCAATTTATCGATAGCAAAAAAAAAAGTGAAAAAGTTCTTATATAGGAGAAGGATATCGCAAGGAAGATGCTCAAAAAGGCTTTATAGCTACATTTATGTTTCAGTATGCTAGACCCCTCCTCTAGTTCAAGAGCTTTAGGCCGGATACTAGCTTTGCTCTAGTTGCTTTTCTATGTTGAGTGAATCGCTATGGAAATGAAATAGAAGAAGTAAAAAATGCCTAACAACCAATGAGGGGCTAAGGAATGGCGACCTTTGTGAGCTACCTCCGGACCCTGGGAAGAGTCCCGGACCATGGAAGCGATCAAAGGAAGACGGTAATCCACCACTGTCCTTTCGTGATGTTCTCATGCAGGTACAGCACAAGGGCTCATGCTATCTTGAGATCTCGGAACCTGAGTCTGAAGGCTTTGAATCAGACGAGTGGGAAGAAGAAGAATCTCTAAGTCTTTCTCTTCAGCTTGAAAGCTTCAGGAATGAAATACTGAGGCGCAGAGGGGGCGAAGCGGCAAGGTCCGTAGCTCAAAGGTTAAGTGAGAAGAAAGTCTCGGAAACTCTTACATTCCATTCCGGGCGTACGATTGGCTTTAGAAAGAGAAGGGATCCACCATCTATTCCATTTCTACCGCAAGGGAAGACCTCTGATTTTCAATAAAATAAGTGAAAAGGCTTGAAATAGGATCAATTTTATGGTTTTCAATCCCAATAGCAATGGTTAGTACGGTAGTTGCTGTCTTTGTAGTGGTTAGCCGCCCCAAAGTCAACACAATTCTTTCATCAAAGAGGTGGGCGGTTTCCAGCTTAATGAGCTGGCAAACAACTTGCCCTCATCCTTGCTCTACTTCGGACCCTGACTCAGTTAGTTTGGTTTCTGGAGGTGTGTTCTCAGTCTCTTCTGCTTGGAATGCTTACCCTGATCTTTCTTAGTTTAAGGAAGAAGAAGACTTTTATGCGAGCACGGTGAAAATATGCAATAGTGAGGAGGGAGTGTCAAAGTAGGGGCGTAGCATTTGCTTACGAGCCGTAAAGTCAGTGGTGAACTGCCCAATTCGTGTATGGGTGCCTGCTTTTGAATCTGTCTCCAATCTCCTTAGTTTTGTCCCTTGAGTGTCTTGGCAATGTTGAATTGAGAAAGCAACCGAAGAGCTGACCGAAGGATAAAAGAAAATAGAAAGTGAAGGGTAGGGCTCCTGAACGAACTAAGAGAGTGCATTAGGAGCACTTTCACTTTGAAAGGATAAAATATCTATTTAATATAATAGAAGAAAAAAGATAAGACAAGACAAGGCCGAATCAATTCCCTCTACTCACGCGAAAAAGAGAGTTCATTTTCGGGATACCTTAGAGGCTGATATTGAACAGTAAGCGTTTGATGCGCTTACGCCCCTCCCCCTGCATATTTGGAATTGGAAGAGAAGATGAACGTTCCTAGGCATGATGATGTCTTTTGGCTTCGCGGTCAGACAACGACACGGGAAGTGCTTCCAACTAGCACACCGAGCGTTTGGCTTAAGGAGAAGCCAATTGCTGATTGAAACGGGAGAGGAGAGAAAACCCTAATTTTTTTTTTATTATCCGCGTTGTTGTGATGCTAGGTGAGAGTAGGATTCTGGGGTTCTAGTCCTAGTATGGGCACCATGGTGCTCTGGGTGAGCACTCGCAGTCACAAATCCATTCATCATATCTTTTTCCTACTACTCTACCACCAGCGTAATTCCACTTATCCAATAAAGCTTCCTACGCTATTTACGCTATTGTATACTAAAAAATCCATATATTTTAGGTATGTAGAGATTTCGTGTTTCAGTTACTCAACTGATGTCTTAACATATAGAAGGATGTCCTATTATGAAATATTCGAGGCGAGAGGGAAAATAAATAAATATGAAAGGGAAGGAGATATTCAGGTGGGTCGAATCCACAAGGTCATGATCGAGTTAAGCTTGCGCTTACGTTTTACAGCATTGAGAACTTCGAATCATCCTCCACAACCCTAACCTCACAACCCAATCTTTTAAAATCCTCTTTTTAACTTAACTGTGATTTGAATGTATAAAGTTTGTCTTCAACCTCCCTGGTTTCGACATGGGAAAAAAACTCCGATTCGGTCGATTAAGAAAAAAAGTAGGAGCGAATTCGTCTATCACAGGTAGTCGCTCACCCGCAGGTCTTTCTCATATCTAAGCTAAGCCAGGAGGGTAATTTGAATTTATCAAGTAGAGGAGCGAAGCAGCTCGACTGAAAGGAGAGGAGCGAACTCTACCATTCCGGGTTCTATCAAAGCAGACTAAGAATGCCGGGGGACCAAACCTTGAAGTCATACAGAGAACGGAGAAGGGCTTGGACTAGATCACCTCCGACCAGTGCTATCCATTCTAATGTGCCTAGGACTGTGAAGACTGAAGCTTTCAAACTCCTAGTGAGCAGAGAAGGAAGACATGGCCTATTATGGTGACAAAAATGGTACTTAATGAAGTGTACTCCCAGCACAGGCTGGTGAGAGCAGGATTGAATGCACCTTTATCCTATGCTATAAGCACCGCCCTTACTTAGCGATGCTCTCTGCGCTTAACTTCATCCCCTCGCTGCGTTGAACGTCCCGGAATAGGCGCATCCTGAGCGAAAACAAGGTCAGAAGAGAGACTTTTTTCTTCTAAGCATAGGAGAAAATCGATTATTAGAGAATTCATTCAAAGATGCTTTTATCGATTCCCCTACATCTACGAATGGCTAAATGCTTTCCCACGCAGGGGCTAACTATAAGGGAGGGGTTCAAAGGCGCTTTCTTTCACTCCGCTCCGGGAAGGTCTTTATGAGTTCTATTCTTTTTAGTAGCAGCCGGCTACCCTTTCCGATATTGGTTAAGCAGAAGCGCCTGATCCCACTGGATCTGAGGTACATAAATCTATTTGTCAGCTTGCCTTTACATGGCCCATTCCTTAGCACTTCAGAAGGAATCAAGTCTTGTTCAGACTTGGATAATCTTCTTACCATTCTTAGTGGCAAGATGTTCACCGCGGCTCCATTGTCCACCAAGACTATGGATACCGCTTTCCCATCAATGTGAGCTTTGATATACAAAAGCCTCAAATGCTTGGTCATCTCCTCTGGTGCCTTCTCGAAGATTACCTTACTGGCTCTATATTCTCGAAGAAAGAGAGTCTTATCTTTTCTTTGGAGCTTTCTCCATTTGAATGATGATTACTCAAATACGCCTTTTTCTCTTCTCCGAGCAAAGTGAATATTAAAGCTAGCCATTTACAAGTCAAAAAGGGGAAATGGGCAATCCATTCAATGAAAAGTACTTTTGAAGCGAGTGCCTTTAAGTCTATTGTTTCCTGTGAATATGAGAACAAAGCTATACCTTAGAGTTAGCCTGCTCCTATTGATTCATAAGCAGTCCACCATCTCATTACTTCCAGGCCAGTCCCCTTTCAAGCTCTCTCTTAGTAAAAAAAAAAAATCAAAGAAAGGGGGCCTTCTCCTTCTATTGTAATATCTAATCCCCAACATAAAGAGCTAACGATATAGATAGGGCGATAGGCTCTGTATAATACTTTCTATTGACCTGTTAGAGAGACAATTCTTTATCTGGTTTGCTATCCATCCGCTCTGCTCTCCTCGAGGTTCGATACATGTCGAGCTAGGCCAGTTTGAGTTCTCTTGGCAGCTAGAGATCCAGTTGAAGTATTAAGCTAAGCACTTCCAGCCAATATTCAAAGCCCATTCAATTCCATTTCTAGGCCTTCTCTTTTCATCTTTCCCCGGGGAAAGCCAGTTAAGATAGTTACCTCTTTCCTTTGCTGTCGATGCAGGCGAGTTGGTTAAAGCCTATTCTCGTCTCGAATAAGAGATGGAGTACTAACATATAATCTTTCCTGTTTTATAACATATTTCTTTCCAGTACTATTACAAGCCCCTATAACCAGGGAGTTTGGGAGTTTAACTAGAACCTAGATAGAATTGTCCCTCCGGATATGGTTTCTCAGAAGCTGCTATCTCTAGCTATGCTTTTATGAGTGGATTTGAGAGTGCGGCATAGCGGGAAACTCCTGAATTTGAGGAAGGTGCTAACCTTAATGAAAAGGTCAGTTTGAAGAGAGATGGGGGGAAGTTCCCTTTTTCCCGAGTGTGAGTATCCAACCCCTTTTTGAAAGGTTATTTCTGCTTTTTCGTTTTTAGTTTCCTAATATGTGTTTACCCTAAATATATGAATTATATCAGTACTACCAGCGAGCTAAGAGCTAACGGTCTACCCTTTCTTTCCCAGGGTAGACTTAGTAAGTGGCGTGTGTATCCCCTGAAAGTTCAATGAGTTTGATATCCTATATCAAAGTCTCAAAGAGAGTTGGAAGGCGGAAAGAAGCACCGGCTAAGACTTTCGTGGAGATGGGGCATACAGGGCAAGTGTACTAGCATATGATTTTCCAGCTTTTGATTAAGCAGGCACTTTTTTCTTTTCACTTGAAGGATAAGGTTTAGGCTTCCCTCAGCTGCTACTGATAAAGGGACGTAGCGGGTAAGGCAAGGGCAAAAGGAGTATCAGCAGTTCGAGGAAGAGTTCCATAAGGGGTTTCCCCACAAGCGAGAAGGGTTACAAAGGAGCTAATGGACTAAAGGGCAGACTATCAGTAGTAAGACTCACTCTAACGTGGTGGATAACGCGCTAACAATCTCTAGTTCTTATCAGTGCTTCGATGGCGATCCAGATGAGACAACCTTTGAAAGGAGGACAAACCAACCGATCTACGCTCGAACCTCCTAGAAGACCGACTGGTCAGAAATAGGTTATCCACCGACAAGAGGGCTCCACTACGAAGGGACGAGTTTCACATCTGATGAAATTGAAACAACTAATCTAATGGCATATCATATATAGTTTCATCATCTTGTAGATGTACTTAATAGATAAAAGTCTTCGAGAGAACCCAACCAAAAACCCCATTTTCAGGCACTAGGTTAGGTAGGGAGTTTTTCCTTGCTCAATAACTTGCTTTTCCCCCTTCTTTTTTTTTTCCCATGGAGCTTTTACCTTGCCCTAGCTATTTACCTTGCTACCTTTCATAAACTAGATGGATGGGAGAAGGAAAAGGAAGGAATTTCGTCTACGAATATCAAAGTATGTTCTCACGAATCACGAATTCTAAATATCTGAAATATCTTAAGAGAAGAAGAAAAAGCTTCTGGTTTACTGTCTTCATTCAAGTGAGAAATCGGATCGAGAAAGTCCCGCCCAAAGAGCTTAGCCAAGAGTGGACCTGGCCTGATGGCGGTCCCGCAAAGCCGGTCAACGGGAGCTAAGATACGGCTATGCTTGTCTAAAAAAAGACAGAAAGAAAGCAGAAATTCGATGAAGACAGAGATAGAGATATAGAAAGTGTGCCGCGAGTGACGAGTGATCAGTATCGTAGGGATGCGACTCTTTACTCAAAGGCTACAACCAGCAAGAGGGTAACTACTATTCTGAGACATTCGGTCCAGTTATCAAGATGGCCACGGAGGATATAAAACACGTTGCCCTGAGGTCTCCTATTGGTATATACTCAACCAAGGTGATGCCTTTTGGTCTAAAGAATGCCGGTGCAACTTACCAGCGAGCACAACATCTTCAAAGAACTTCTTCATCACGAGGTTGAGTGCTATGTAGATGACCTCGTTCTACAACTTGAGTAAGGCTGGACCCAGCTAGTTGCGGTTTATCAGGCTAGGATGCGAAAAAGGCCGCGAAGACGGCTTAATGGTTACGTTAGGCATAAGGGAAGGTTTACTTTTCCTTTCCGTGAAGTTTTTGTTCCAGGCCCCCTTCTTAGTCAATGGACTGATAGTTGAGGGGACGGGATCATGACTTCTAGGTAAACCTGTAAGTGAAGGAAGTAAGAGCTGTAAGTCTTGGTTTCAGTGGAGTTGAACCTGCACCCGAACCAGAGAAGGAACCGAAGAAAGCCAGTAACGGTACTGGGGCAGGAGGGATAGCATTCAATAATATTGCAGGTAGCGGGTAGGCGTCACCTAAGAGAGCCGGCACTCGAAGAAAAAGCAGTAGTTCAGTTTCGGTACTCAAGTTCCAGCGCTCGTAGAAAGAGGTAGGTTCGTCAGTTTAGCCCCGTTTTTAAAGGCTTAGAGAAGGGCGTCCGCCCCTATGTTTTCCGGAAAAGACAGATGTCGCTTTCTTGGGAAGTCGCAGAACAGTTCCAGGGCGCTTAGAGAATATTTCCTTTCTTGCTTGGGCGCTTCCGCTCTTGGGAGAGCCGGAATCAAATCAATCTATCCGTAAAGCTCTTTCAAGCTTTGGTATTTTGAATCCCGTTGTAGGCACTCGGCAGTAAAGTCAGTTCTTTTTGTATTTTCGGTACGAGAGAGCGGTGGTCGCATATTTAGTCCGAAGGACCCTTCAAAGAGGGGCTCGCTCTTTCATCAATTTAGTCCGGAGTCAGAGTTCGCAGAGAAAAAAACCTTCGGACCCCGGTAGTCAAATCAATCTTGCTTTCCGGATAGCGTAGTACTTGAGGACTTTTTAAGTAGGTGACGGCAAGTCTTTCACTCTCTTTAACTCGTTTATCAAAAGCCCCTCTTCAGAGAAAGCAAGGTAAGCCCCCTATCACTTAAAGGCTTAGGTGCCACGGTTCGAGTATTTCATGATTCCAAAAAACAGCTCGATGCACTGACCGGGTTTGGCTCTGGCGGATCAGGATCTTTCTCAAACGAACAATTGAAGAGGAGACTGAACTGAACTCTAAATCATACACCAGTTGGTTATCTGGTCCCCTAAAGTTAGAAAGCAGGTTAGACTGCAATGTATGCCTATGGAAAGAAAAGTCACGAAAAGCGATCCATATGATCATAAAGAAAGGCTTGCCTATACGTCTTTCTAGCGTATGCGCGGTTCCTTTCGATTGGAGCCTGTCGCTACCTGGATCAATCAGCCTATTCTAGTTCGCCTTGTGTCATCCGATTTGAGGGAATTCATTAGATCGTGAAGTTGCTTCACACCTGGCGTTTGATCTTTCGCTAGGAGCGAGGTTGTCCTTAGAAAGAATGGTTGGAACCGAGCCTCTGGTCAGACCTATGCTATAAGACTACTCGAATGGGGGCTTTTCATTAAGGGAAGGGGGTGTCTGAAGCGACACCTTTTATATTATACTCGAAATTTTGTGTACGAATTGACTCTGGTGATGGATCGGGGCAATTCATACGTAGGAAATTCTCCACCCAAAGGGTTGTTTTCAAGCTGAGGGAAGGTTTGGGCTTACCGGCTAACAAGAGGTGTCTTTTTCAAACAAGGCTCTATTTTCAAATCAAATTCTCATTCCAAAGAGATCTCAATCCTGCAGTTGGCGAAGCAGAAGTCCCATAAGCACCCACGTCTGAAGAAGCAAATGCTCTCGCCTTAGGGAAGCATACACACCTACTGCGAATTAGAGAGACCTGACCTACATTCATTAATCATCTCGTAGGTTCAATTCCTACTTAGGGTTTTTTTAATTAATTCTTGAATTCGAAATGAAAGTGAAAACAAGAATTAGTCGCACAGGTGATTCATATCATTGCTTGTACTTGAATCAAGATTGGATTAGCAGGAAAAGAGTGAATCTGTCCTTCCTAAGCGCTTTCAGTCACCCATTAGTGCTTTCTACTTGCTGGGCTATTCCATGTCTTCCGTAGAGATTTTCTTATATATGTGAATTTCTTCTAGTTTTCACGAATGCCTTAGTCAAGGGATTAGGGGCTCAATGTCTTATTGAAAGTGATCAGTCTTCTCCGATCAGAGCTTCCTCTGTTCTTTTGTTCTGAACCCTTGCTTTTCTTAACCCATTTTCTTGCTATTCCCTCTTATTGCAGATTTCTTCGTTAACTAAGCGTACTCCCTTCTCCTTCTATCTAATAAGCTGAACTACGTCCAGGAAGAAAAACCTCTTGAGGACGAGTCATAATTGTTGTTTTGACTTTAATCACTTCTGCCTAAATCCGAACCTGCCTGACTTTCCTTCACCTTCAAGCTTTCGTTCAACAGTCAGGGATTCCCTCACCTCTTGATCCTCGACCTCTGGGAACTGAACTCCCTTAAAAGACGAAGAAAATTAGCTGCTTCCGGAGAAGTAGAGGGTCCGAAGGAGGGTTCATTTATTCAAGGACTACTTCCCTATTTGAGATCTTTTGAAAGTCCTGTTCTTAAGGTAATAATTTTCTTATTCCTCAAAAAGAAAGGCTCTTTCGTAAGTTCTAGGGGCGGGATGCTAATAATCTACGTCCAACTCTTTCTTCATACCGCCAATCCTGTCTCAAGAAGGGAGTTAGAGAGAAGGAGAAGTCAGTTCCCCTTCGCTTGAGCTGATTCCAGATATCGATTAACTGCTTGCCAACCTATCCCTAGACCGATGGATTGACCTGTTGACCAGGCAGGAATACCAATACTAATTGCGACAGGAGAGACCGATAGAGTTGAACAGACAGCTGACAGCTCGCGATTGAGAGACTTTCCAGTTGACAGAAGAGCGATTGCAAGAGATAGGGGCGGAGCGAAGACAGATGGCGCACAGATTGACTTATTGCTGCCTATCGACCTCTGCTGCTGCCTTTGACTAAGGAAGGAAAGAGTGAGTTACTTACCGCGGGGAAAGAGCGACAGAGTCAGGACACGGTCGATTAAGACAGAAGGGCTAGGGCTATTGACCCATTGACTCACTTATGGCGCTTTAAATGGCAAATGGAAAGGTCGAACTCTCTTTCAGAGCATTCCTCTTGGGGAGCAGACCTAAGTCTATTTAGAAAGAGACCGGTTCTTTCCTCTCTTTGCAGCATTGAGTGGTCCTATTGCTGACGGAAAAGGCAAGTTTTCGAGTTCCAGTGCGTTCTGTACCTCTTTCCTTTGAAGGCTGGCTGACTCACAAGTATCAACAGCAGTTACGGGATCACTAGTAGATTATGGCAGTTCATGTTCTGGGACATTTTTTTTGGGGGGTCAAGTTACATAAATGAGAGAGGCTATCCGGCGATCCAGGGCGGAGGTAAAGCGCAAGGGAAGTTCTTTCACTGTTTCCGGTTTGATGTTTGTGGCGAGGCAAGGGTTTACCGATTTCTTTTCTAACCAATCACCATTGGAAAGCACCCCGGAGAGAAAGCAAACTGAAGAAGGAAAGACATCAATCAATCATAGTGGGAAGCGCCGCAAGCTGCTTACTAAGAGTGCGCTATTTAAGGGGCACGCTCGACAGCAAGCATTTGTAGCAGCAGCCTAGCTCAAAGCTCCCTGCACTTCCCGAAGGAAGCTAATCGGCTCCTTGCCTCGAGACCATAGGATAGGGCAAGCGGTGCTGCTCCGTATTAGGTAGGGGGCTAAGTAGGGCTGAGTTCGTTTTGCTCAAGACGGCCGTGTTAGTTACGTGGAGGCTATCCCTGCTTCAATCAGCTATAAAAGCGGAAGAGAAGAAGGATACTTAAATACGTTGAAGAGGTCGAAAAGACTAGTTGAGTGGTGGGTCTATACAGAAGTACGCCAACCCTTCTTCTTAGACACTACTACTGATCAGCATGACTTTCTTTCTTGAGTAAGGTAAGGGGTACGGAAACTTAATTTGCATGCCCTATTATAAACACTAACTGAATGAAACAAGGACTTTTCTAACAAAACAAATTGTGCCACATCTTCTGAAAGACTCCTTGGGAACAGCTGACCAAAAGCAAGCAACCTTTCTCCCGGTGTGAGCTTAAAAAGAATGGAATCCGGATGCGTAAGTGCCTTCGCTACCCTAAGCGGGGATGAACTCAAACTCCTAACAAGGTAGGCAAGCAAAGACGGGTTATGCCTTCCAACCCGAAAACAGTGCTTATTACAACGACAGAGTCAATGGCACAAACTGATTCAATAGCTAGGGTAATGCCGACAACTTCAACGAGAGTGAACAGCTTCTTCGTCTTAAACGGATCAATGGCATTGAACAAAAGCATTTCTCGCCCTAGGTCTGGGATCTTTCCCATCTACCATTCCTCAACAACAGGAGATTCGATTCAATAGTAGTGCTTTTTCCTCCAACCTTGAGCCTAACCCGAGGGTCCGAAGGAGGCCAAGGCAAGTGCCATAGATTTAGCGAAGTTTCAAGTAGACTAGAAAAAGGGAGGAAGCTCAAGGCGATAGGCATAGTGGAAATTCATCCTGAATCTGTTCACACGAATTGCTCAAGGTTGGGTTGGTCTTCCTTCTACCTATCGAAAAAGGAAAGGTAAGCGCTTATCCCCTCCACTTGTACTTGTAAATAGAGTGAAAACTCACTGAGCTTTCCAACTCCGCTGCTACCCTGACTCTCTCTCGTTGGTCGTCTTGAATAAAATCCCCATACACTGGTCAATTGAGTGGAAAACTTCCATTAGTCAGTAAAGCTACCTGTGTTCGGTACCCTACCCTTACAGTCTAGTGGCAATCTCTCCGCTACGCCCCTCGGACTATCGGTCGAGGTCTTTCATATCCGATATGTCTAGACTAGCTTATCTTTCTGATTCATCGGATCACTAAGGAATTATTCCCTAGGTCTTTCTTTGTTCCTTGTCTTTTTTCTTTTTATTCTATTGTTCTATATACGCGGAAGGGAATAATTATACTTCATACATATAAATGAGTTGATACCGGCCTCTTCCTTTATGTATATGGTCTCACGATCACGATGTGCCAGAATCTTTTTACAATCAATCACATGTTCCTAGAGGTGGACCACTAATTTGATCGATATCCCCTTTTTGGCTCACTCTTGGCACCTTTCTCAAGGAAACTTCCTAAAGAAAGAAGAGACAACTGCCTTCAGGAAGCAACTTTCCCTTCGGTAGTAGCTCTATCTGCTCCTTAGTCGTAGCAGTTAGGGTAGCGGCTCTTGCTAGTTCAATCTGTTAGTCGCTCGGTTAGTAGCTTCAGTTAGAGCTCTCCTTTTAGTCGACCCTCTCCCTTCGGTTAGAGCTGTCTCTTAGTTCCGATCCTCTCTTTCCGGTGCAGCCTATTAAGATAGCCTCTAGGTAGGTAGACGGGTTGCGGAGACTCGGGATCTGCACTATGCTTTTCTTCAAAAGGTTTACTCCACCAAGAGAAACCCTAGGAGAAGACCATGCTACCATAGAGAAGGGAAAGCCCACTTCGGAAGCCATTTGACCATGAGTTCACAGCTTAAGATCAGAAAGAAAGAAAGATTCCATACTAAAATTGTGTAAAATGCCCCTTCGCCTGCCACCCTTGGGATCCGCGTATTCCTCGACGTGCCCTCCATTTCTGTTTTTGAGAAGGGCTCATAAGAACATTGATACCAAATGAATCCTCGGTCCAGCTTGGGCTTGATGGGCCGGAATAAGAAATGACTTCCTTTAGAGAACGATTCTTCTCGTATAGAAAGAAAGCGCTAGGCTAGGCATGATCTGTTCCCTTTCGTCTCTGCAAACCAAGCAAGGTTGCTTGGTACATTTTGAGCAGCCCTCTCCAATTAAAAAAAGAACCGCTTCTCAAAAATCCTCCTTTCATGCCTCACCCCAAAGACATCCACACCTCTGTTAGGGGATTCTAATAGGACTGTTGTCTAGGAGTCACAACGATGTGGAACTTCTATTCTATATTTCGCGCTGAGCGAGGCTGCTTTCCCTCCTCACTCAACAAGGGGAATGATTCTAATCCTGCGGGGGTTAGTAAAAGACTAGGCCAATGGTGCTCCAACAGCAACCTCTTACTCTTACCCTCGTTCAACAAAGAAAGTAAAATAAGTCCTTTCGCCGGGAGAGCTCTTTCACTTTGATGCTTTGAATCCACGCACGGAGGCCCATCATCCCTTCTATCAAAGGAGAAGTGCAGTCTTTAAGTGGGACCCCTCTATCTATCTCTAGGCCCTAGTTCAGAACTCTCATCGTCATGATCCGTAAAAGGAGAATTCGTCTTCTATCTTGGATGAGAAAGGCTGCTATTTCAAAGGCAAGTAACCCCTAAGTGAGCTAGACTCAGCATCAGGAGCTGAAAGCGGTTAGACGAGGTCCCTTCAGGCTTAGTCGCAAGGGCAAGAATAGAGGAAGAGAAGGAAAAGGTATAAGAAAATTAATAAGAAGAAACTCTTTCAGAGCCTCGCTCCTCTACTTGTCTTGGCCCTAGTCGATGGGAGGCTAGCGTGCCAGTTGGTGGCCGACCCCCTATCTTTTCTTTTCTTCTCGTTTGTTTTGGGCCATTGGCCTGTTCTCCGATGTAAATTCTCTCAGTTTTAGTTCAATTGCGAATTGGTTGAGCTTCTAGGATCAGATCTGCAGCTCTTTCTGTAACAGCTTAGGGTGGATTGGTAGCCCTATTGAACAGGAGAGCCAGCATTACCGCAGCTTTGACTCTGTTGCAGGAAGGACTACTTGGAGTTCCATACCATGAAAAAGATTTAAATGGGACCAGGAAGACAACCCACCACTGGAACTTGCTTTGCTCTCGCTCCGCTCGTTCCCACCTGTCTTTTTCCCACTAGAGTGAAAGCTCTTTCACTTCACCATAGAAGGAACCTCGCTAACCTTAGAGGCCAGTTACTCAAACCACTGGGACCCCCTCCTGCTTTCCCACCCACCGTAAAGGTATTGGCTTAGATTAGATATTTCCCTGCTCCTGCGCCCTAGCACCATTGCTTCAGAAATTACTTGCTTCGGATTGGCTTACGCCCTTGGCTTTACTTTAGATCAAATATTTGCTTATTTAAATATGCTCTTTTCTTTCTGGTCCACTTTAAATTAAAGAAATATTCCCACCTTGCTTCCTTTTCCGGAACCGCCAAGCAAGGCCAAACTGGGACAAGGTAAGATGAGATTTGGCCTCCTAAGCCGATCGATCAGGAAGACCGGTTGCAATAAGTGAGTTCATACCTGACTAGCCATTCCCTCGGTGCACACGTACTTTCTCTCAAGGCTTAAGGCCTAATGGGTAAAAAGCATATATTACTCATACAGGAGATGTTAATATATATATAATATTTTCCACTTATGAGTCTGCTAAGCATGCAAATTCAATTGCCCTGGATTCGCCTTTTCTGTTCTGATTAAGGAAGAAAAAAACCAAAGCAAAGAGTGAGAGTTGATGGGTTTGAATCCCCATTTCCTTTTTCCTTTCTTATGGGAATATCCCCTCTTTTTTGCTGTCTTACAGGTCTTAAAACGTTAATCAATAGTTTACATGGACAGAAGTAGCTGCTATCGAATTCGAATCTCTCTTGTCGTAAACCCTTTCTGAGGCTTTTCGATACGATAATAGGCTATTAGGCATCTATAGAGGGTCTCTTTGCGCCTTATCCGGTCTTTGAGGAATTGTTTTAAAGAGGAATGGAATGCTTCGTAAGTAAGAGAAGTGGACAAAGAAAGATGCTGCTAGAGAGGAAGGATCAATAGTTTAGATATCCCCCACCCACAGAGAAGAAGATGCACATTCATAGGGCTCAGAATCCGAGCTAGAATAGACAGCCATTGAATCCGCTGTGGGACTTTTTAGATCAATTGCTATTGAATAGGCAGCTAGAGTGAATCCAATAGTATAAGGAATAAGACAAGCCACTGGCATAGTTATTGGACAACTAGTTAGCAAGAAAAGGAGCTCTGGGACTGATGACCCTCCTGTTCTAGTCTTTTCCAGTAACCGTTGTTGGATGACTAAGAACTCTTGTGCTCCTTGTTTGACCGTTGCTGTCTTCGTAACCGCAGTGAGAGTAGGAGCTCAACCTGTTGTTTTCTGTGACAGTATGAGTATGAGTTACAGCTCTTTCTGTTGCCGCTCTTAGAGTAAGCGCTGCAAAGTCAGTAGGAATAGGGCCCTCGACTGGGATTCTTCTTTCCCGGGCTTAAGGAAGCGATTGACTCCGAGGATAAAAAAATTCTTTACTTTGACTTTAGGAGGTCATACCAGGAACTCCCATTCAAGTACTTGAACCGCCTCAAGGCTAGAGAAAAAACTTCTTAATGTGCCTGATGTTTTCACAATAATAGCGTAGTCAAGTAGCCCAGAAAGGGAATCTACTTCTTAAGGATGCCGAGAAGAAGCTCTTGTCTCTTGCTTGTTCGGTTTGCTCTTATGATGCTTTGAACTCTGGTACTCTTTCCGTTGAAGGAAAAAGCGTAATAGCCATAGAGTAGTCAATACCCGGAGAACGGGAAATGAATTTAGGTGCGAAGCGATCCCAGCCCAAGTGATAGAGTGGCCAAGCCAAGTATAAGGACTTCACCCGAGAGCAAGATCTACTAAGGGAAAGAACCCGCGCTTATTGAAGCTTTGATTCAAGCGGCACGATTAGACTAGGGAAAATCTTGTTTTTAGGGGACTGATAGGGCTCCTTCTCTCTTTCAATTTCAAGCATGAAAAGATCGTCTTTTTGTCGGAGAGAATCTATCTATTCTAGATACCTTACCGCTGACTTGCCTTTGAGCCTTCCTTCAGAGAGGATAGCAAGAAAGTCGAATGCCACAGCGTAATGCCTTACCACCCTCGCATGGAGTTCGATCCGCCTATGAACTCTTCTTCATACGCTTACTATCTTAACTCTCTCACCGGAATGGCAAACCCTAGAAAAGAGTTCACATCCACTACAGCTTCGTCCCAAAGCTTCGATGGAGATGCCAGTGCCTATTCAAGGCTTTTCCTCTTTCCTTAGGCAGTTGCTTCGGGAGAGAAAAGAGATATTCGGCTTTCAAGCTTAGAAGAAAGAATCTTTATCCCCCTTCTACCTTACTATAAGCAATTCATCCATGCCTGCCAAAGCCGTCCATCCCAGATTTAACCGAACCTAAGGACTTTCTGAACAGCCTTGATTGAGGGAGAAAGCCCTTTCTAGGGCAGTAGATTCGGTATCTAAATGAATTCGCCACGCTTCCTTCATTGCTTTATTCATGTCTGGACTTCCCAAAAAAAGGAATTTCCCTACCGATTAATAAAAGAAAGTTAGTCTTAACTAAGCATAAGTCCTTTACTTTCGAATGATTGCTAAGCCTCTTTATTACTACTAGTGGCATTTCTTTAAGAGCGCATTCCTCCTAACTCCCCTTCTCAAGCAGCCGCATCTTCTCTTTATTCTTCCCTAAGCCTAATCCCTAATCAAGCAAAGCCGGACGCTGTCAGGAAAGTGTTCGGGGCGGATTCAATAGCTGCCTAAGAGCCTAGTTGTCCTCCATCAAATCTTCCACCAGCAGTTGATTCAGGGCATGTCCCTGAGATGAGCGCCTGACTTCCTTCCTTCCTTCAAGGCTAAGATGAAAGCTGCTAAAAAAGACGCGTTCGAGTGGCCTAAGCTCCAATACAATAAATACCACACAGGGTAGAAGTGAAGTTTCTATTGAATTGAGTCAGATCCTTGTTTGGTTTAAAAATGAATATCAGATGTCCATGAAAAAAAAAGAAATTGTTAGAGGAAGATTCAATACCAGCTGATTCCCCTATTGCTCCTCCAACCTCCGAAGCGGATAAGATCCCAGCTCCTTCTCCAACAGCGGCAAGAGATCGTCCGTATGCATCGACATCGTCCGCGATTCTATAGCATAGGGAAGCATGGAATCGGACGCTAGCTTCTCTTAAATGCGCGGTGCTTAACACATGCAGATTGGACCCCTTCCTTTATGGGATTGTCGCCTCAGTGAGTGCCTCCTTTCCCTTCTCGTCGACGGAAGTGAGTGTTCCTAAGGCGGGAACAGGGAAGAAGTGACGCAGGTCTTTCGAGATTGAATATGACTGAGAATTGTGTAAAGAAGAGTTCTTTCTTTCGAAGCGAGCCATTGGCAAGGAATTGATGCACAGAATCTGCTCTTGCTTTTTGGGAAGCATATACCTTGTCTTCTTTCATTGAAAAGGTACGGTGACGAATGAACAGATCAAGCAGTGCAGAAGGACCAACAACGACGATGAAGTAGAAAGGGGGACGTAGGGAAGCTGCGGGCAAACAAACTACATAGCGGGCAATTTGCGTAAGTAAGAAAAAAAGAAAAAAGCGGCTAAATGCCGACAACCAACTGACGACGTCCTCTTTTTCCGTAAGAGGCGTTGCAAGCAAATAGTTTTTGAAAAGCGGCGAAGCTTGTAGAAAATCTAAAAGTTTTCTTGTTATTCGTAGAGGGGTCGCGGAAGAATATTGGGTTCGAATCCCATAGCCCCCATGTGGCGAAAGCGGTTAGTTTAACTAACCTTTGATGGGTACTACGTCTTATGTATTTCTTCTTTTATATCTATGCAATGATCAACCTCCTTCTATTTTGTTCTCTCCCAATTGTAAAGAATGTCCCAAAAAGAGTCAAAATCCTTTTCTTTCGTATAGCAAGGGTAATCTGTCTTCTTATTCTGTCAAAGGTCGCCTTTGCGCTTGGGTTACTGTTTATGGATGAACTTTCGCAGGCAGTCGCTCCATTTCTTCCTTCGTCTTCGTCGGCAGGGGGTCTCAATCAACCTCCTGCGCCTTCTGGCGATTCTGTGTTCTTTCCTATTTCTCAATCAGACGAGGGCGAGGAGCAGCCTGCAGGTACTTCAGAAATAGAGAAGGCTAAGGCAAAGCGGGAATCATTAAATCGATTTCCGAAGCCCCATCCCCCAAATATAGCATTTGAGAACGCGTTAATACGACAAGATCATATAATGGAAAAAATGGCGAACATTCTAAAGGATCAAGGGATCCACCTGGAGGATCCACTCGACATAAAAAGGGGGGTGGACCTCTTTCTCCATGACATAATGCAAATGGAGTCGAGGACGCGTAGCACCCAGCTACGAAAAATTCTGACAAGTCTTTCTGACCACGGGGCGCAAAGCCCTTTTTATGCTGAATTGCTCGCGCAAATCAACTCGTTTCGAGGAGAATAGCTGTAGATTTTTTATAACTTCGGAAGATGGTCAAGGGTTTTATACCAAGGCAAGAGGCTGCTGTCCTGGTCCTGTTAGTACAAAGAGGTTCGCGCATTAAACTCAGGAATACGTTTATTTACTAATATGATGGCCGGTCGTAGTTCTATTTTTCCTTTGAATTTCTCATATATATCCTATGAATTTCATTTCGCACCGGAAACTATTCTAGGAGAAGTTCGAATCCGTTCCGTTCGGATATTGATTGGTCTTGGTTTGACATGGTTTACGCGTTACTGGTTCCCGGAAGAGTTAATATCTCCATTAGCTAAACCCTTTCTTACCCTGCCTTTTGACTCGTATTTTGTTCGTACACAATCAACGGAGGCCTTCCCGACATATGTTGCAACGTCTTCAATAGCATGTTCTTACTTCGTTTTTCCCT